TAAAGATAATGTTTTAATAATGTAATTATATGCAAATTAATTTTTTGCAAGCACTTCAAGGGTTTCTTCCTGGTTTCGGGGTTTGACAGGAAATGATAGCTATCCCTGGAGTGTAGGGGGGTGGGGGGGTTTGGCGCGAAAAAGCCGTAATCCTCAAAAAGTCGAAACGGCAAAGCAGGGAGTTAGATTTTGGTCTTATGCTCTTGATATCACTTATGTGGTTCTTTAGTTAATATCTTTACAACGTGGACATTATGTAACCATGTCAACGGGATAGTTCCACCCTCTTGGTAAGGTCGTAACGCACTTGCAAATGCCAGGGGAATGGAAAGAGAAAAAAAAAAGAACCAAATGCGCAAAAGTGAACGCCCGGCTTGGTGGGTAACGGGTAATATGATTACCACCGTTAACCAAATGCGCAAAAGTGAACGCACCGCGTAGTGGGATTATCTCTAGTAATGGCCCTGAAGAAGGAACCAAATGCCAGGAATAGTTCACTAATAGCTACCCCCACGATAAATGGACCTGACCCTCACGAATAATAAACAAATAGGCATCACCGGTTGGTGGTTTCTTACTACATTAAGATTTGGAGTTCGTTAATAAGTTGGGTCGGAATATGAAGGTCATTATTGCGATTTAGTTAATTAATCTGTTTAAGTTGGCTTATTTCCATGATAGGTTAAGTATTTAATTTTTTGTACATGTTCTCCTTCAAATACATTTATCTTGTGTGTTTTCATTAAATTAGTGGTGTTTATACATATATATTCCTACTGCATGTGTCATATTCACCATAATATGCATCTCCTTCCAGGAGCTGCCCCACTTAAAAAGTACATTCTTGCTGGCGCGCGGCCGGGAGCAGAGGGTAGTTTAATTAAGAACCTTAGCTTTGGGAGTTAAGGGTGAGAGTTAAAATCTCTTTCCTCTGAGCACTAGGGAGGGGTTTAACCTCCAATCTCCGGATTACAAGACCGGCGCTTTAACGCTAAGCTACTAGGGCATGCTCATTCAAGGGCTTTATTTTCTGCTCAGCCTACCATGGGCGCTAAAACAAGAAAAATGGCGAAGTAAATAGTGGATGCCACTTGGCCGATAACAATATAGGGGTGCTCTACAGGCATTCCACCAATTCATGTGAGGACTAGAACATCGGCTACCAAAGCTCAGAACAGAAACTGAGTTAGGGGTCGGAATGTTAGGCCTCGCTGTTTGGAGGTGTGAAGAATCGGAACAACCAAGAGGACCAGAATAGAAAATAGGAGGGCTAGTACCCCTCCTAACTTGTTTGGAATGGAGCGAAGGATGGCATAAGCAAACAAAAAGTACCACTCTGGCTGAATGTGAGGAGGAGTAACCAGGGGGTTGGCGGGAATAAAATTCTCCGAGTCGCCAAGCATGTTGGGGGAGAATAGGGCGAGGGAAGTGAGTGCTAAAAGGAGGGCTACGAAGCCCAAAAGGTCCTTGTAAGAAAAGTATGGGTGGAAAGAAATCTTATCGGCGTCTGAATTAAGGCCCGCGGGGTTATTAGAGCCCGTCTCGTGAAGGAATAGTAAGTGCAGAACGGTAGCGCCCGCAATAACGAAAGGAAACAGAAAATGAAAGGCAAAGAACCGAGTCAAGGTGGCGTTGTCCACGGAGAACCCTCCCCAGATCCACTGAACAAGGTCGTTCCCCACATAGGGGACGGCTGAAAGAAGGTTAGTAATAACGGTGGCCCCCCAGAATGATATTTGTCCCCAAGGGAGGACATATCCGACGAAGGCAGTTATCATCACAAGTAGGAGAAGGACAACACCAATGGTTCAGGTCTCCTTATAGAGGTAAGACCCATAATAAAGTCCTCGTCCAATGTGCATATAAATACAAATGAAAAAGAAAGATGCGCCATTAGCATGCATGTTTCGAATTAGTCACCCGTAGCTGACGTCTCGGCAAATATGAGTGACAGAAGAAAAGGCGGTAGAGATGTCCGAGGTATAGTGTATAGCAAGAAACAACCCCGTAAGGATCTGGCTTGCCAAGCATAATCCCAGAAGGGATCCGAAGTTTCATCAAACCGAAATGTTTGAAGGGGCTGGAAGGTCGACTAGCGCGCTGTTGGCGATTTTAAGGAGGGGGTGGGTCTTTCGTAGGTTGGCCATTAAAGGTTCCTGTAGTTGAATCACAACGGTGGTTTTTCAAGTCACTGGTCCTGGTTAGAGTCCTGGTGGGAATTATGACTTATCTTGTTTCTTTGTTTCTTTTTGGGCTGGTGTTAGGCTTGGTTGCCGTGGCTTCCAACCCGGCGCCATATTTTGCGGCGCTAGGGTTAGTGGTGGCCGCGGGCGTAGGGTGTGGGGTTCTGGTGGGGCACGGGGGGTCTTTTTTATCCTTAGTATTATTCCTAATTTATCTGGGGGGAATGTTGGTAGTTTTTGCATACTCCGCGGCCCTGGCAGCGGAGCCATTCCCAGAGTCGTGGGGAGATCGCTCAGTACTGGGATATGTGTTGGCTTACCTTGTGGGCGTTCTAGTGATTGCTGGGTTGCTGTGAGGGGGGTGGTACGAGGGATCATGGACAGCGGTGGATGAGTTCAAGGATTTGTTAGCATTTCGCGGGGATACAAGTGGGGTAGCAGTAATATATTCCTCCGGAGGGGGAATGCTTGTGGTCTGTGCATGGGTATTACTTCTTACGCTGTTTGTGGTACTAGAGCTAACCCGTGGGTTAAGCCGGGGAAGTCTTCGAGCGGTCTAATAGGTGGTGAGAAAAACCGCGAGAGTGGTGGACAAGAAGAACAGGGTTAAGTAGGTCTTGATTATACCACGTTGAACATGGGTTGCTCCCGAGACCAAGGGGAGGTTTGTGGAGATTACTGCTTTCGGGCCAATTTTCTCAAATCATGTTTGATCGACGCTCTGAGAGGCGATGGTCTGTCCGAGGGTTAAATTAAGTTTAGGGGTTAGGCGATGAACAACTGCTGGAAAATAGCCCAGTATATTAGAGAAATTGTGGGGGGCCAAGGCGGGGGTAGTTTTATACTGTTTCCCAGTGAGAGAGGCAAGCTCGAGAGCAATAATTAGGCCCAGGACGGAGACAAGGAGGGCACTTAGCTTCAGGAGAGGGGGTATGGTCATGATTGGTGTTTTGGAGGGGAGAAAATTTGAGGTAAGGAGCAACCCAGCGAGAATACTACCCCAAGCCAGTCGCTTGATGGGATTAATAACGGAGGGGTTGTTCTCATTAATTGGGGATAAAGGTGGAAACCGGGGATGTCCTATAGAGACAAAAAAAATTACTCGTAGGCTATAGATTGCGGTGAAGGAGGTGGCGATTAGGGTGAGGGTTAGGGCTCAGGCGTTTAGGTAAGATGTATTTAGGGCCTCAATGATAGCATCCTTGGAGAAAAAACCTGCCAGGAAAGGGGTGCCTGTTAGTGCAAGGCTGCCAATAGTCATGGCAGTTGAGGTAAATGGGGTAAGTTCGTGTATACCACCCATCTTCCGAATGTCCTGTTCATCATTAAGGCTGTGGATTACAGAGCCTGAACATAGAAAGAGTATGGCCTTAAAAAAAGCGTGTGTGCAGATGTGAAGAAAGGCCAATTGGGGTTGGCCTAGCCCGATGGTAACTATTATGAGGCCAAGCTGGCTGGAAGTTGAGAAAGCTACAATCTTCTTGATGTCGTTTTGTGTTAAGGCGCACGTTGCTGTAAAAACTGTGGTTAGGGCCCCTAGGCAAAGGCAGGTGGTTAGTGCGAGCTGATTATCTGCCATTAGGGGGCTTAGGCGAATAAGCAGAAAAATGCCCGCAACTACTATTGTACTTGAATGTAGTAGGGCAGAGACCGGCGTAGGGCCTTCCATGGCCGAAGGGAGCCATGGATGAAGACCAAACTGGGCGGACTTTCCGGTGGCAGCAACAATTAACCCCAAAAGGGGTAGCGTAAGGTCGGTGTCCTTTGAGGCGATGAAAAGCTGCTGTAGCTCCCATGAGTTCAAGTTGGTGGCTAATCATGCTATACTGAGGATGAGGCCAATATCACCTACCCGGTTGTAGAGAACAGCTTGCATAGCAGCAGTATTGGCGTCGGTACGACCATATCACCAGCCAATAAGTAGGAACGACATAATGCCTACCCCTTCCCAGCCAATAAAAAGTTGGAACATATTATTGGCTGTTACTAAAACAATCATGGCAACCAAAAAAAGTAGGAGGTATTTGAAGAACCGGTTTACCTGTGGATCGGCGTGTATATACCAAGATGCAAATTCTAAAATAGACCAGGTTACGTAAAGGGCAATTGGTGTAAAAATCGTTGAGTAATGGTCGAACTTAAAGCTGAGATTGATGTCGAAGGTGAGGGTATTCATCCAGTGTCAGCTGGTTACAATGGTTTCCGCTCCTTCGTCCAGAAAAATAAACAAGGGAATTAAGCTAACAAAAAAAGCTATCTTGACTGCATTTTTTACGTGGGTTACGGCCCAGTCGGGCGAACGAGGGGAGGGTGCCAAGGTCGTAAATAGAGGATAAATAAGAAGTACAAAAATCGTTAGTAGGCTTGAGCTTATAATCAGGGTAGTTGGGTGCATAGCATATACTTGGATTTGCACCAAGAGTCTTTGGTTCCTAAGACCAACGTATAAGCTGTTATCCTTTACATGCGCGAGTGAGCCGTGGAGTTTAACCATGGGGCTGGAGGATTAGCAGTCACCAGTGCCTCGGGCCTCTCTCGGTGAACAAGAGGGGTTTAACCCCTGTTTCTAGAATCACAATCTAGCGTTTTGATTAAACTATGCCTACAAAAAGACCAGCCCCACATTAGTTCAGGCTTCAGAACTAGGAGGGCAATCGGTAGTAGGTGTATAACCAAAAGGAGGTGCTCACGGGTGTGAGATGGTGGAATGGCAATAATGTGCGAGGGGAGAGGGCCACGTTGGCTGACTAAGAAGAGGTATAGTGAATAAGCGGCAGTGATTAGGGTCCCCACTCCGGTTAGGGCAATTGTTCAGTTTGACCAGTTGAATAGGGAAGTAATAATAACCAGTTCCCCCATCAAATTAGGGAGGGGAGGCAGTGCGAGGTTTGCAAGGTTAGCAACAAATCATCAGGTTGCTATTAGGGGAAGAACCATTTGCATTCCCCGGGCCAGGAGCATGGTTCGGCTGTGGGTCCGCTCATAACTAGTATTAGCCAGGCAGAACAAAGCGGAAGAGGCAAGGCCATGTGCAATTATAAGAATAATTGCACCTGTAAACCCCCAGGGGGTTTGAATCAAAATCCCTCCCGCTACAAGTCCCATGTGACTGACTGATGAGTAGGCAATCAGCGATTTCAAATCGGTCTGCCGTAGGCAAATAGAGCCAGTCATAATAATTCCCCAGAGGGCCAAAACTACAAAGGGATATGCAAGCTCCTTAGTTAGCGGGTCTAGAATTAATATCATTCGCATTATGCCATATCCCCCTAATTTCAATAAGACAGCCGCAAGAACCATAGACCCGGCGATAGGGGCTTCAACGTGGGCCTTTGGGAGTCAGAGGTGGACCCCGTAGAGGGGTATTTTTACCAGGAATGCAACGAGGCAGGCTGCCCATCATAGTTTATCGGCCCAGGTGTTTAATCCGAGGGGGGAGTTGTACTGGAGTGTTAATATTGACAGAGAACCCGTGTCGTTCTGAAGGAGAAGTAAAGCAACCAGGAGCGGGAGGGACCCGGCCAGGGTGTAGAATAAGAAATAAGTGCCAGCGTTTAATCGCTCCGTCTGATTTCCCCAGCGTGTGATAATGATTAGGGTGGGGAGTAGGGTGGCCTCAAACATAACATAAAACATAATTACTTCGGTGGCCCCAAAAGCCAAAATTAGGAACACCTGCAGGGAGGTGAGAAGCGAAACAAGGGTTCGCTGGCGATTGACAGGTTCAGAGGAGGTGTGGTTCTGACTAGCCAAAATTATCAGAGGAAGCAATCAACAGCTGAGGACCAGAAGTGGTGTCGAGAGGGGGTCTGTTGCAATATAAAGATTAGCTGTAGATCAGCCGGTCTCAGAAGTGTATTTGAATCAAGATAGACTGGCAAATGCAATAAGAAGACTTTGGGTAACGGAGGCGGGTCATAGTCACTTGGCAGGGGACAGCCAGATGGTCGGAAATAGCATAAGTGTAGGGATAAGAATTTTTAGCATTGTAGGAGGTTCAGGCTTTGTAGCCGATCCGTGCCGTGAGTGCGGGCGGTGGCTACCAATAAGGCAAGGCCTGCAGCGGCCTCACAGGCAGAAAAGGCAAGGAGAAGCATAGGGGCAGAGGAGTAGCCGGTAGAGTCTAATTGCAATGCTCACAAAGAGAGGGCAATAAATAAAGAGAGCATTATACCTTCCAAACACAGAAGGGCTGATAGGAGGTGGGTTCGATGGAATGCAAGTCCCATTAGTCCTAGAACAAAGGCTGAGGTAAAGCTGAAGTGTACGGGGGTCATAAGGCAGTCATGGACTCAAACCATAATCATCTGAGCCGAAATCAGAGGTCTTATCTTGGACTAACGACCTATTCAGCCCACTCTAAACCTCCCTGGATTCATTCATACACGAGACCGAGTGTTAGTAGAGTTAAGACGGCCACGGCCCAGGCAAAGGTGATGGAAGGTGCTACTAGCTGGTCCCCCCATGGGAGGGGAAGGAGGAGAGCAATCTCCAGGTCAAAAAGAAGAAACAAGATTGCAACGAGAAAGAACCGCATGGAGAAGGGGAGACGGGCAGAGCCTAACGGGTCAAAGCCGCATTCGTAGGGTGAGAGCTTTTCGGCGTCAGGGGTAATTTGGGGGAGCCAAAAAGAAACAAGGGCAAGTACCCCTGAAAGGGCGGCTGTAATAGTAATTACTGTTGCGATTAAATTCATTATCCTTCCTTGGATTTTAACCAAGGCCGTGTGATTGGAAGTCACCTATACTAATGTTAATACTAGAAAGATTATGATCCTCATCAGTAAATAGAGACGTACAGGAATAGTCAGACTACGTCCACAAAATGTCAATACCATGCGGCCGCCTCGAACCCAAAATGGTGTTCAGACGTAAAGTGGTACTGAACTTGTCGGAGCAGGCAAACAGCTAAGAAAGTGGAGCCAATAATGACATGAAGTCCGTGGAATCCGGTGGCCACAAAAAATGTTGAGCCATAGACGCCATCGGCAATAGTAAAGGGGGCATCATAGTATTCTAAGGCCTGGAGGAAAGTAAAGTAAAAACCCAGAAGGATGGTCAGGCCCAGGGACTGGATGGTCTGCTTCCGTTCGCCTTCCATAATGCTGTGGTGTGCCCAGGTAACAGTAACCCCAGAGGCTAAAAGGACTGCTGTATTAAGCAAGGGTACTTCGAAGGGGTCAAGGGCTGTGATGCCCGCGGGTGGTCAGCAGCCCCCTAACTCGGGCGTAGGGGCCAGGCTAGAGTGGTAAAAAGCCCAGAAGAACCCAAGGAAAAAGAATACCTCAGAAGTAATAAATAGAATCATTCCGTACCGGAGGCCCTTTTGTACGGGTGGCGTGTGGTGGCCTTGAAATGTGCCCTCCCGAATAATATCGCGCCATCACTGGTATATTGTCAGTAATAGTAAAACGGTGCCCAGTGTTATTAGCGTAAGTGAGTGGAAGTGAAACCAGATTGCGGTGCCAGATGTTAAGAGGAGGGCGGCGATAGCCCCTGTTAAGGGCCAGGGGCTGGGGTCTACTATGTGGTATGCGTGTGCTTGGTGAGCCATTAGACGTTTTCTTGAAGGTATAGGCTTAAAAGAAGCACGAACACGTAAGCCTGAATCATGGCGACGGCGACTTCTAATAAAGTTAGTAAGAATAAAACTGTTGCGGTGAGAATTGCAACTGTTGGTATTAGAGGGAGAAGAACGAAAGCAGCGGTGGCGATAAGCTGAATAAGTAGATGCCCAGCGGTGAGGTTGGCAGTGAGTCGGACCCCCAAGGCTAGGGGACGAATAAAAAGACTAATGGTTTCAATAATGATTAGTACGGGGATAAGGGGGACGGGGGTACCTTCCGGAAGCAAATGCCCTAAGGCGGCGGTGGGCTGGTTCCGCATCCCAATAATTACCGTTGCAAGCCAAAGGGGTACTGCAAGGCCCATATTAAGGGAGAGCTGAGTGGTAGGTGTAAAAGTATACGGGAGAAGTCCCAGCATATTCAAGCTAATTAGGAATACCATAAGTGAGGTAAGGATGAGGGCTCATTTGTGCCCTCCCAAGTTAAGTGGCAATAGAAGCTGTTGGGTAAAACGGTTAATAAACCAACCCTGAAGGGTAAGGAGTCGGCTATTTAACCACCGGGAAGAGGGCGTTGGGAATAGGACCCACGGGAGGGTCAGTGCAAGGGCCATTAAAGGTAGGCCTAAGAACGTAGGGCTCATAAACTGGTCAAAAAAGCTTAGTGTCATGGTCAGGATCAGGATTCAGGTTTAACCTTCTCGGTACTCTGCGTTGTTGGCTCGTTCGGAAAAGTGTGGCCGAGGACTTTAGGAGGAATAATTGTTAAGAATACAAGTCAGGAGAAAGTTAGGATGGCAAATCAGGGGGCGGGGTTTAATTGAGGCATATCACTAGGGGTGGTTGGGGACCACCATTCTTTAGCTTAAAAGGCTAACGCTTTACCCGGTTAAGCTTCTTAGTGAGGCGTCTTCGAGCATTAGGGAGGATCAGTTCTCGAAGTGTTTTAGAGGAACGGCCTCAACAACAATAGGTATGAAGCTGTGGTTTGCTCCACAAATTTCGGAGCATTGGCCATAAAAAACCCCTGGACGAGAGGCGATAAAAGCGGTTTGGTTTAAGCGTCCTGGGACGGCGTCCATTTTTACCCCAAGGGCTGGGACAGCCCAGGAGTGCAACACGTCTTCTGCAGAGACAAGAACTCGAATTGGTGATTCTACCGGGATAACCATGCGGTGATCGGCTTCCAGAAGGCGAAACTGTCCGGGTGCAAGGTCTTGGGTCGGGATCATGTAGGAGTCAAATCCTAGGTCCTCGTAGTCAGTATACTCGTAGCTTCAATACCACTGGTGGCCCATGGCTTTAATAGTAAGGTGGGGGTCATTGATTTCGTCCATAAGGTACAGAATTCGTAGGGAGGGGAGGGCGATAAGAATTAAAATTACAGCAGGGAGAACTGTTCACACAATCTCGATTTCCTGGGAGTCTAAAATATATTTGTTTGTCAGTTTAGTAGACACTATTGCTACGATAATATAAAGGACTAAAGTGCTAATAAGAAAAACAATTATTAGCGCGTGGTCATGAAAATGAAGAAGTTCTTCTATAACAGGTGAGGCCGCGTCTTGGAATCCTAATTGTGAGGGATGTGCCATTCTAGCATAAGCTCAAGACACGCGGGGTTCTATCCCGCAACTCTGCCTTGACAAAGCAGTGTAATAGTCATTGTTACCAGTGTCTTATAAAGAAAGTGGCAGAGTGGTTATGCGGCTGGCTTGAAACTAGCACATGGGGGTTCAATTCCTCCCTTTCTCGTTAATGGGCTTGAACCTGAACGAAGGCAGGTTCCTCGAAAGTGTGATAGGGAGGGGGGCAGCCGTGAAGTCACTCTACATTAGTAGAAGTTAGTTCCACGGAGAGGACTTCTCGTTTGGCAGCAAATGCTTCCCAAAGAATAAACAGGAACATAATCACGGCTACTAGGGAAATAAGGGAGCCGATTGACGAGACAGTGTTTCACAGGGTGTAGGCGTCTGGGTAGTCTGAATACCGTCGTGGCATGCCTGCCAGACCTAAAAAATGTTGGGGGAAGAAGGTTAGATTAACCCCAATGAACATTACTCCAAAATGGATTTTGGTTCAAGTACTATGAAGAGTATAGCCGGAGAATAACGGGAACCAGTGGACGAAGCCCGCCAAGATTGCAAATACGGCCCCCATGGATAAGACATAATGGAAGTGTGCTACTACGTAATATGTGTCATGAAGCACAATGTCCAGGGATGAATTAGCCAGAACAATTCCAGTCAATCCCCCTACAGTAAATAGAAAAATAAAGCCTAGGGCTCATAGGAGAGGGGTTTCTCACTTAATTGACCCTCCGTGAAGCGTTGCTAGTCAGCTGAATACTTTTACCCCGGTTGGGATAGCAATAATCATTGTAGCTGAAGTGAAGTATGCTCGAGTGTCTACGTCCATTCCGACAGTAAACATGTGGTGGGCTCAAACAATAAATCCTAGAAGGCCAATCGCCATCATGGCCCACACCATGCCCATATAACCAAATGGTTCTTTTTTCCCCGAATAGTAGGCTACGATGTGGGAGATCATGCCAAATCCCGGCAAAATAAGAATGTATACCTCCGGGTGGCCAAAGAACCAGAATAAGTGTTGGTAAAGAATAGGGTCTCCTCCCCCAGCTGGGTCAAAGAAGGTCGTATTTAGGTTACGGTCTGTTAGAAGTATCGTAATTCCGGCAGCAAGGACGGGAAGGGAGAGGAGAAGAAGTACAGCAGTAATCAGGACTGCCCAGACAAACAAGGGTGTTTGGTACTGCGAGATTGCTGGGGGTTTCATATTAATAATTGTTGTAATAAAATTGATTGCGCCTAGAATCGAAGAAATCCCCGCAAGATGTAAAGAAAAAATTGTTAAGTCTACGGAGGCCCCGGCGTGGGCTAAATTACCAGCCAACGGCGGGTAAACGGTTCATCCCGTGCCCGCCCCGGCTTCAACGCCAGAAGAGGCAAGTAGAAGGAGGAATGAGGGGGGAAGGAGCCAGAAGCTCATATTATTCATGCGAGGAAATGCTATATCGGGGGCCCCAATCATGAGGGGAATTAACCAGTTTCCAAAGCCTCCAATCATAATAGGCATTACTATAAAGAAAATTATTACGAAAGCGTGTGCTGTAACGATCACATTATAAATCTGGTCGTCACCTAAAAGGGCTCCCGGCTGGCTCAGTTCCGCCCGAATTAACAGGCTTAGGGCTGTACCAACCATTCCGGCCCAGGCACCAAATACTAGGTAGAGGGTGCCAATATCTTTGTGGTTTGTTGAGAAGAATCAGCGTGTAATTGCCACAGGTAAGGTGGCTGAGCATTTAAGCGGTGGATTGTAGCCCCATAGACGGAGGTTTAAGTCCTCCCCTTATCAAGCCCTGAGGTGTTACCACGTCAGATTGCAAACCTGAAGTAGTAGGCTAACCGCCTGCCGGGGCTTTCCCCCGCGACGCGCCCGGCGGCGGGAAAGTAGATGAATGCTCGCTGGTTTAAGCGTTTAGCTGTTAACTAAAAGTTTGTGGGATCGAGGCCCTCTCATCTAGAAAGGCTTTAGCTTAATTAAAGTGTCTGGGTTGCATTCAGAAGATATGGGATAAAGTCCCGTAAGTCTTATCAGGGGTTGGGGGGTTTTCACCCCCGCTTAAAGCTTTGAAGGCTTTCGGTCTAGTGCTATCCTAAACCCCTTAGGGGGTGAGAAAAGCCAAGACGGCAGGGGTGAGGGGAAGAAGAGCCAAGGCCATAACAGTAACAGTGGCCAGGGGCAGATGGGATTGGGTTGTAACTGTTCGCCATGGGGCGGTAGCGGGGGTGGTGTTAGGGGAAATAGTAAGTGACATCGCGTAGCACAGTCGCAGGTAGAAGTACAAGCTTAAAAGGGCGGTGAGGGCTGCCGCAGTGGCAACCATTGGGAGGCCCTGCTTTGTTAGCTCTTGAAGAATTAATCACTTAGGCATAAAGCCAGTAAGAGGTGGAAGACCCCCCAGAGAAAGAAGGACAAGAGAAGCAAGGCCAACCAGCGCCGGGGCTTTGGCCCAGGCGGTAGCCAAAACACTAACGCTGGTTGATCGGGTGGCAAAAAATGTTAAAAAAGCCGATGCCGTCATCAAAACATATATCAACAAAGCGAGAAGGGTGATGGAAGGGGCAAACTGTAATACTAAAATCATCCACCCTAAATGTGCGATTGAAGAATATGCTAAAATCTTACGGAGTTGGGTTTGATTCACGCCCCCCCACCCCCCTACTAGGGTAGACAGGATGCCTAAGGTGGTAAGGATAGTGGGGTTAGCATAAGGCGCAACTTGCACAATCAGGGCAAAGGGGGCAAGCTTTTGCCAGGTGGAGAGAAGAAGTCCAGTAGGGAGGTCCAGGCCCTGAATTACTTCGGGAAGCCAAAAATGTACTGGGGCCAGGCCAATCTTGAGGGCCAGTGCTATAAATGCTATAGTTGCAGCAACTGGGTTCGATAGCTGTTGGATGTTCCATTCCCCTGTCATCCAGGCGTTGGTAGTGCTGGCAAACAAAATTATGGCAGCAGCGGTGGCTTGCGTGAGAAAGTACTTAGTGGTTGCTTCAACAGACCGGGGGTGGTGATGTCGAGTTATCAAGGGGATAATGGCAAGGGTATTAATTTCGAGTCCCATTCACGCTATTAGCCAATGGGAACTAGCAAATGTGAGGGCCGTTCCCAAGCCAAGGCTAGAGAGAAGGATGCCAAAGACGAAGGGGTTCATTAGTAAAGGAAGGGCTCTAACCAACATGTTTGGGGTATGGGCCCAAAAGCTTATTTAGCTGACCTTACTAGAAAGTGGTGTAGTGGAAGCACCAAGAGTTTTGATCTCTTGAGTATGGGTTCGAGCCCCTTCTTTCTAAGGAATTGGGGGGACTTGAACCCCCATGGTTCACTCTATCAAAGTGGCCCTTAGGCATTCGGGCACAATTCCGTTATTACTGAGGGGGTAAGCCCGCGAAGGCAACGGGGAGTGCAAGGTGCCAGAGAACTAAGGCTAGTGTCAAGGGAAGAAAATTCTTCCACACCAAGTGCATAAGCTGGTCATACCGGAACCGGGGGTAAGAGGCTCGGACCCAAAGAAATACAATGGACAGTAAGGATGCCTTGGTCATCAAGTTTAGGGCGGTAAGCTCAGGCAAAAGGGGGAAGTGGGATGCTCCCAAAAATAAAACGGCCGAGAGGGTATTTATAAGAAGAATATTGGCGTATTCAGCTAGGAAAAAAAGGGCGAAGGGTCCGCCGGCATACTCTACGTTAAACCCGGAAACGAGCTCAGACTCCCCCTCCGTTAAGTCGAATGGGGCCCGGTTTGTCTCAGCAAGCGTCGAGATATACCACATTGCGGCTAGGGGCCAGGCGGGGGCAGCCAGTCAAATAGCCTCTTGGGCAACACTAAAGGTCTGAAGGGTAAAACCCCCTGTAAAGATGATAATACTTAGTAGAATAAGGCCAAGGCTAACCTCGTAGGAGATGGTCTGTGCTACGGCCCGAAGGGCCCCAATTAAAGCATACTTAGAATTGGAAGCCCATCCAGAGCCCAAAATAGAATATACTGCCAGGCTAGATAGTGCCAAAACAAACAAGATGCCAAGGTTGAAGTCGGCAACAGGGTAAGGGATGGGCATAGGGGCTCAGAGGGTAAGGGCTAAGGTTAAGGCAAGCATAGGGGTGGCTAAGAAAAGAAAGGGGGAGGAGGTGGAAGGGCGGACGGGTTCCTTAATAAAAAGCTTAACCCCATCAGCAATAGGTTGAAGTAGACCATAAGGCCCGACGATATTAGGACCTTTCCGCAGCTGCATATAGCCTAAAACCTTTCGTTCAATTAATGTGAGAAAAGCCACTGCAAGAAGAACGGGCACAATATAGGTGAGGGGGTTAACAATGTAGATAAATAGCGTTGTAATCATAGCTAAGAAGAGGACTTGAACCCCTGGGGAAAAGGTCTTAGGCCTTCCGCAATTACCGGGCTCTGCCACCTTAGCGCGCCGTTATCTTCGGCTGCGAAAGTTGTGCCCCCTTGTCTAATTTAGTTGACCTCATCAGGTGGGGGTGGGGTTTACTCTCAGCATGGGCCCCGTCTTTTCGGTCCTTTCGTACTAGAAAAGGTCACGTCATAGATAGAAACTGACCTGGATTACTCCGGTCTGAACTCAGATCACGTAGGACTTTAATCGTTGAACAAACGAACCCTTAATAGCGGCTGCACCATTAGGATGTCCTGATCCAACATCGAGGTCGTAAACCCCCTCGTCGATAGGGACTCTGGGAGAGGATTGCGCTGTTATCCCTAGGGTAACTGGGTCCGTTGATCGGCTTTGCCGGATCATTTTTGGTCAGAATTTCTGTTGCTTAGAAAGGTCCTTCTCGGCTCTGGGAAATATACTCCCATTCCACGTGGGGGCTGGTCTTTCCCCCGCGGTCGCCCCAACCGAAGACAATTAGATGAGGTGCCATTAAGTTCATACCTTTCAAAGAGGTTATTTAACATGGGCTTTCTAGTGTCTAAAGCTCCATAGGGTCTTCTCGTCTTATGATATCATCCCCGCTTCTGCACGGGGAGATCAACTTCACTGACTTGGAAAAGGAGACAGCTTAGCCCTCGTCTTGCCATTCATACAGGTCTCCATTTAAAAGACAAGTGATTGCGCTACCTTTGCACGGTCAAAATACCGCGGCCGTTAAACTTATAGTCACAGGGCAGGCGGGACCTCTCATTTTTAGGTTCCGAGAGGCGATGTTTTTGGTAAACAGGCGAGGCTTGTGTTTGCCGAGTTCCTTCTTATCCTTTAGGTCTTTCCCTAATGCACTCCAGTGTGGGGTTAACGATCAATTTGATGGGGCTTACTAGTAGTCCCTCTAGTCCATAGTTCCCTCTGGCTTTGGGTTCGCTAAAGGTCGGTGGTGGGTCCGGTCCGAGTTACACAGGTGCTGGGAGAGGGGGTACCCTCTTGTTACTCATCTTAGCATGGTCACTCCCACAGTAAAGTGTGGGACGGTCTAGTAATAGTAGGGGGTAAGATTTGCTATCAGAATAAAGGGGTAAGAAGGTGTCTGAGCTTTAACGCTTTCTAGGCAGGTGGCTGCTTTTAGGCCCACTGAAACATTATTCCTTAATTAATATGATCTTTAACCCGCTGTTAAGGTTGTGTCCTCTTTCAAAGGAGCTGTACCTCCTTTGACTAACTCCACTAATTTTCCGTCGCCAAGGTGGGTTACACTAAGGGGGGTGGGCAATTTAGGGGGCTGAACTTCTATTCATTTCTTAGACAACCAGCTATAACTAGGCTCGGTAGGTTTATCACCTCTACTCGGAGCTCTTCCCACTCTTTTGCCACAGAGACGGGTTGGCCCTATAATAGGCTGTCTCGGAGTAGCTCGTCTAGTTTCGGGGGCTTAAACTAAAGTTCCCTTTGCTTAAGAAATACTGGCCAAATCATGATGCAAAAGGTACGAGGGTTAGTCTCTGCTGCTCTGCGCTTAAATGGGTTGTTTCACTTCTCTTTCAACTTTCCCTTGCGGTACTTATTCTATTGCTTCTAGGTCCTGTTCTGTCTCCCTTACTAAGGCGGAAAAATGGTTTGATGTGGGGGTTATAATTCATGGGGGTTTGTGTATGTCGTGGTCTTAAACCAGTCGAATGAGCTAGTTGATCAGCTCAGGGTGGCTCGATTTGCACGGGCGTCTCCTCGGTGTAAGGGAGGTGCTTTACTGTCTTAGCTACACTCTGATTTTTCCAAGTGCACCTTCCGGTACACTTACCATGTTACGACTTGCCTCCCCTTTGTCCGGCGGTAATTTTATGAACTTTAAAAAATAGACTTGGGGAGAGTGACGGGCGGTGTGTGCGCGCCTCAGAGCCAGTTTCGACAGGACGCTCTAGTTCCCATCTACTGCTAAATCCACCTTCAGGGGCTGGTTTCACAGCCCCTTCCGTAGTGCTCTAGGTTAGAGAATGTAGCCCATTTCTTCCCTCCTCATACGCTACACCTCGACCTGACGTTTTGGGGTTTACCCATTGTGCATACTATATCTCCTTCACAGGGTATGCTGACGACGGCGGTATATAGGCGGGGATAACAAGGGGAGGTGAGGTTGAACGGGGGTTATCGGTTCTAGAACAGGCTCCTCTAGGTGGGTCTGAGGCACCGCCAAGTCCTTTGGGTTTTAAGCTGGCGCTTGTAGTCCCCTGGCGGACAGCAGTTGTATCTTACTGTCAAATTTTACGGCTAAGCATAGTGGGGTATCTAATCCCAGTTTGTTCCATAGCTGTCGTGGGTTCAGGCTAAACAAATAAAGCTACTTTCGCTAAGGGTCTTCGTTCCTCCGGGTGCGTATAACGGCTTTGGAGATATTCGGCTTTAGTCCTTAATACCCTAACCACACTTTACGCCGATATCTATCTACTTGGTCCTCTCGTATAACCGCGGTGGCTGGCACGAGTTTTACCGGCCCTGTTGACTTTAACTAAGTCAAGCTTTCGCTTATGGCTTAATGTTTATCACTGCTGAGTTCCCTTGGGGGTGTGGCTTAGCAAGGCGTCTTGGGCTACCGGGATGGGTGTGCCTGATACCAGCTCCTCGTCCTCGGGCGGGGGATTAAGGGCATCCTCACAGGAGTGCGGAGACTTGCATGTGTAAATCCAGTCAAAGCTGATAGTAAAGTCAGGACCAAGCCTTTGTGCCCGCGGGGCTTTCTAGGGCCCATTTTAACATCTTCAGTGTCATGCTTTACTTAAGCTACGCCAGC